GCTAGCGTAGCTTAATACAAAGCATAACACTGAAGATGTTAAGATGGGCCCTAAGAAGCTCCGCATGCACAAAGGCATGGTCCCGACCTTACTATCAGCTCTACCCCAACTTACACATGCAAGTCTCCGCAGTCCCGTGAGTATGCCCTCAATCCCCTGCCCGGGGACGAGGAGCGGGCATCAGGCACAAACTTTAGCCCAAGACGCCTAGCCAAGCCACACCCCCAAGGGAATTCAGCAGTGATAAACATTAAGCCATAAGTGAAAACTTGACTCAGTCAGGGTTAAGAGGGCCGGTAAAACTCGTGCCAGCCACCGCGGTTAAACGAGAGGCCCTAGTTGATAATAGCACGGCGTAAAGGGTGGTTAAGGAAAGCACAATAATAAAGCCAAATGGCCCTTTGGCCGTCATACGCTTCTAGGTGTCCGAAGCCCAACTCCACGAAAGTAGCTTTAGCAGAGCCCACCTGACCCCACGAAAGCTGAGAAACAAACTGGGATTAGATACCCCACTATGCTCAGCCATAAACCTAGACATCCAACTACAATTAGACGTCCGCCTGGGTACTACGAGCATCAGCTTGAAACCCAAAGGACCTGACGGTGCCTTAGACCCCCCTAGAGGAGCCTGTTCTAGAACCGATAACCCCCGTTAAACCTCACCACTTCTAGCCACCCCAGCCTATATACCGCCGTCGTCAGCTTACCCTGTGAAGGCAATAAAAGTAAGCAAAATGGGCACAACCCAGAACGTCAGGTCGAGGTGTAGCGTACGAAGCGGAAAGAAATGGGCTACATTTTCTATAATAGAACACTACGAATAATGCAACATGAAATAGTGCTTGAAGGAGGATTTAGTAGTAAAAAGGAAGCAGAGTGTCCTTTTGAACCCGGCTCTGAGGCGCGTACACACCGCCCGTCACTCTCCCCTGTCAAAACGCAATAATGATAAATAACAACAAAGCACTGACAAGGGGAGGCAAGTCGTAACATGGTAAGTGTACCGGAAGGTGCACTTGGATTAAACTCAGGACGTGGCTGAGTTAGCCAAGCATCTCACTTACACCGAGAAGACACCCATGCAAATTGGGTCGCCCTGAGCCAAACAGCTAGCTTTACCATTAATATAACCCAACAATGTTTATAACAAAACATAGCCTAACACCAAAAACTAAACCATTTTTTTACCTGAGTATGGGAGACAGAAAAGGTTCAACCAAAGCAATAGAAAAAGTACCGCAAGGGAAAGCTGAAAGAGAAATGAAATAACCCATATAAGCAATAAAAACCAAAGACTAAACCTTGTACCTTTTGCATCATGATTTAGCCAGTACCCTCAAGCAAAGAGACCTTTAGTTTGATACCCCGAAACCAGGTGAGCTACCCCGAGACAGCCTATATAACTTAGGGCTAACCCGTCTCTGTGGCAAAAGAGTGGGAAGAGCTCCGGGTAGAAGTGACAGACCTACCGAACCTGGTGATAGCTGGTTGCCTGAGAAGTGGATAGAAGTTCAGCCCCGTATACCCCAAACCAAAAACATTCTTCTTAAGATACTAAGAGATACATACGGGAGTTAGTTAAAGGGGGTACAGCCCCTCTAACAAAGGATACAACCTTCGCAGGAGAATAAAGATCACAATATTCAAAACACCCTGTTCTAGTGGGCCTAAAAGCAGCCACCTATACAGAAAGCGTTAAAGCTCAGACAGAAGAAAGTTTATTATACTGATAAATAAATCTTATTTCCCTAAAAATATCAGGCTAGTCCATGCCAACATGGAAGAAATTATGCTAAAATGAGTAACAAGAAGACACGTTCTTCTCCAAGCACAAGTGTAAATCAGATCGGACAAACCACTGAAAATTAACGAACCCAAACAAAGAGGGTAGTGTGGACAATAAAAAAACCAGGAAAACCCCACAATCAAACCATCGTTAAACCCACACTGGAGTGCATATTTTAAAGGAAAGACTAAAAGAAAGGGAAGGAACTCGGCAAACCCAAGCCTCGCCTGTTTACCAAAAACATCGCCTCCTGCAACTATATTAAGTATAGGAGGTCCAGCCTGCCCAGTGACTACGGGTTCAACGGCCGCGGTATTTTGACCGTGCAAAGGTAGCGCAATCACTTGTCTTTTAAATAGAGACCTGTATGAATGGCTAAACGAGGGCTTAACTGTCTCCCCCTTCTGGTCAGTGAAATTGATCTATCCGTGCAGAAGCGGGTGTAATTATACAAGACGAGAAGACCCTTTGGAGCTTAAGGTACAAAATTCAACCACGTTAAACAACTCGATAAAAAGCAAGAACTTAGTGGAAAATGAAATTTTACCTTCGGTTGGGGCGACCACGGAGGAAAAACCAGCCTCCGAGTGGAATGGGCCAAACCCCTAAAACCAAGAGAAACATCTCTAAGCCACAGAACATCTGACCAAAAATGATCCGGCCTTAATAGCCGATCAACGAACCAAGTTACCCTAGGGATAACAGCGCAATCCTCTCCCAGAGTCCATATCGACGAGGGGGTTTACGACCTCGATGTTGGATCAGGACATCCTAATGGTGCAGCCGCTATTAAGGGTTCGTTTGTTCAACGATTAAAGTCCTACGTGATCTGAGTTCAGACCGGAGCAATCCAGGTCAGTTTCTATCTGTAGCGCTACTTTTCCTAGTACGAAAGGATCGGAAAAGAGGGGCCCATGCTTAAAGCACGCCCCACCCCTAATTAATGAAAACAAATAAATTAAGTAAAGGGAGGGCCAAAACCCCTGCCGGCTAAAATAAAGACATATTGGGGTGGCAGAGCATGGTAAATTGCGAAAGGCCTAAGCCCTTTAAACCAGAGGTTCAAATCCTCTTCCCAGTTTATGTTAAACACTCTAATGAACCACTTAATTAATCCCCTAGCCTATATTGTACCAGTCCTACTTGCAGTAGCCTTCCTAACCCTGCTTGAACGAAAAGTGCTAGGATACATGCAACTACGAAAAGGACCAAATGTAGTAGGACCTTATGGACTACTACAACCCATTGCTGATGGTGTAAAACTATTTATTAAAGAGCCCGTACGCCCTTCAACATCATCCCCATTTTTATTCTTAGCCGCCCCCATTCTTGCACTTACCCTAGCCATAACCCTCTGAGCACCTATACCAATGCCCTACCCAGTCATTGACCTCAACCTCGGTGTCCTTTTTATCCTTGCCCTCTCAAGTCTGGCGGTCTATTCTATTCTGGGATCAGGATGAGCATCAAATTCAAAATACGCGCTAATTGGGGCCCTCCGAGCAGTTGCCCAAACAATTTCTTATGAGGTAAGCCTGGGACTTATTCTTCTATCTGTAATTATATTTTCAGGTGGATACACCCTACAAACATTTAATACAGCCCAAGAAAGCATTTGACTCCTAGCCCCTGCATGACCTCTGGCCGCAATATGATATATTTCAACCCTGGCAGAAACAAACCGGGCCCCTTTTGACCTAACAGAAGGGGAATCGGAACTAGTCTCTGGGTTCAACGTAGAATATGCAGGAGGGCCCTTCGCCCTGTTCTTTCTGGCAGAATATGCAAATATTCTACTAATAAACACTCTGTCAGCCGTACTATTCTTAGGAGCCTCACACTTCCCAAATGCCCCCGAACTGACAACCATCAGCCTCATAACCAAAGCTGCATTACTATCAATTGTATTCTTGTGGGTACGAGCCTCTTACCCCCGGTTTCGATACGACCAACTCATGCATCTTGTGTGAAAAAACTTCCTTCCTCTTACACTAGCCCTTGTATTATGACACATCGCCCTCCCAATTGCAATAGCGGGTCTTCCCCCACAACTATAACCCAGGAACTGTGCCCGAATGCCTAGGGACCACTTTGATAGAGTGGCTGATAGGGGCTAAAATCCCCTCAGTTCTTAGAAAGAAGGGGGTCGAACCCATACTCAAGAGATCAAAACTCTTAGTGCTTCCTCTACACCACTTTCTAAGATGGGGTCAGCTAATTAAGCTTTCGGGCCCATACCCCGAACATGACGGTTAAAGTCCCTCCTCCATCAATGAACCCCTACGTACTTATAATCCTACTATCCAGCCTAGGATTAGGAACCACCCTTACATTTGCCAGCTCCCACTGACTGCTAGCCTGAATAGGACTAGAAATTAATACCCTAGCAATTGTCCCTTTAATAGCACAGCATCACCACCCTCGAGCAGTAGAAGCAACTACAAAATACTTCTTAACCCAAGCCACTGCAGCGGCAATGATCCTATTTGCAAGCACAACAAACGCATGAATTACAGGGGAGTGAGACATGAATAATATATCAAACCCTATCGCCAGCACAATAGTAATTACCGCCCTCGCACTAAAAATTGGGCTAGCACCAATACATTTTTGAATGCCGGAAGTTCTACAAGGGTTGGATCTTTTAACAGGACTAATCCTATCAACCTGACAAAAACTTGCCCCCCTGGCCCTCATTATCCAAACAGCACAAGCCATCGACCCCCTTCTACTCACAACACTAGGACTGATATCTACACTAGTTGGGGGATGAGGGGGGCTGAATCAGACCCAGCTACGGAAAATTCTAGCCTACTCCTCTATTGCACACATGGGCTGAATAATTATTGTACTACAATATGCCCCTCAACTTACATTAATCGCGCTAGGAACTTATATTTTTATGACGTCCGCGGCTTTCCTTACCTTAAAAACATCATCCACCACAAAAATCAACACCCTTGCAATAATCTGATCTAAGAACCCAACCTTAACAACAACAACTGCCCTAGTGCTTCTATCACTGGGAGGACTTCCACCACTAACAGGATTTATACCAAAATGACTGATCCTACAGGAGCTTGCAAAACAAAACCTGCCCATTACCGCCACAATCATGGCCCTAGCCGCTTTACTCAGCCTTTACTTCTACCTTCGACTTTGTTATGCAATGACCCTAACAATCTCCCCCGACACCACTAACTCAACTACCCCCTGACGGACTCAAACAACCCAAACCTCACTACCACTAGCCCTGTCCACCACAATAGCACTAGGCCTCCTACCTATAACCCCGGCTATTTTAATATTAGCCACCTAGGGACTTAGGATAACATAAGACCAAGAGCCTTCAAAGCTCCAAGCAGAAGTGAAAATCTTCTAGTCCCTGATAAGACCTACAAGACTCTATCTTGCATTTTCTAATTGCAAATCAAATGTTTTTATTAAACTAAGGCCTTACTAGATGGGAAGGCCTCGATCCTACAAACTCTTAGTTAACAGCTAAGCGCTCAAACCAGCGAGCATCCATCTACTTTTCCCGCCGTAGCCTAGTAAGGCGGGAAAAAGCCCCGGCAGAGTATTACTCTACGTCTTTGGATTTGCAATCCAACATGTTTCTTCACCACAAGGCTGTGATAGAGAGAGGACTTAAACCTCTGTCTTCGGGGCTACAACCCGCCGCCTAAACGCTCGGCTACCCTACCTGTGGCAATTACGCGCTGATTCTTTTCTACGAACCACAAAGACATTGGTACCCTTTATCTTGTATTTGGTGCCTGGGCCGGAATAGTGGGGACTGCTTTAAGCCTCCTTATTCGAGCCGAACTAAGCCAACCTGGATCACTCTTAGGCGATGACCAAATTTATAACGTTATTGTTACTGCCCATGCCTTCGTAATGATTTTCTTTATAGTAATACCAATTCTTATTGGGGGATTTGGGAACTGACTTGTACCACTAATAATTGGAGCCCCCGATATGGCATTCCCACGAATAAATAACATAAGTTTCTGACTTCTGCCCCCATCATTCCTACTTCTTCTAGCCTCTTCTGGCGTTGAGGCCGGGGCTGGGACAGGGTGAACAGTTTACCCGCCACTTGCAGGCAATCTCGCCCACGCAGGAGCGTCAGTAGACCTAACAATTTTTTCACTCCATCTGGCAGGTGTGTCCTCAATTCTAGGGGCAATTAATTTTATTACTACAACTATTAACATGAAACCCCCAGCCATCTCCCAATATCAAACACCCCTATTTGTATGAGCCGTACTTGTAACAGCTGTACTCCTTCTTCTATCACTGCCCGTCCTAGCTGCTGGAATTACAATGCTTCTTACAGACCGTAATCTTAATACCACATTCTTTGACCCCGCAGGAGGAGGAGACCCAATTCTGTACCAACACCTATTCTGATTCTTCGGCCACCCAGAAGTATATATTCTTATTTTACCCGGATTTGGCATTATCTCACACGTCGTAGCCTACTACTCTGGTAAAAAAGAACCATTCGGGTATATGGGAATGGTCTGAGCCATGATAGCAATTGGCCTTCTTGGCTTTATTGTTTGAGCCCATCACATGTTCACTGTCGGAATAGACGTAGACACTCGTGCCTATTTTACATCTGCTACAATAATTATCGCCATCCCCACAGGCGTTAAAGTATTCAGCTGACTTGCCACGCTCCACGGAGGGTCTATCAAATGAGAAACACCCATGTTATGGGCCCTTGGGTTTATTTTCCTCTTCACAGTGGGCGGATTAACAGGAATTGTCCTAGCCAACTCATCACTTGATATTGTACTCCACGACACATACTACGTAGTTGCCCACTTCCACTACGTACTATCAATAGGCGCCGTATTCGCCATCATGGCAGCCTTTGTCCATTGATTCCCCCTATTTACAGGATATACCCTGAACGATACCTGAACAAAAATCCACTTTGGAGTAATATTTATTGGTGTTAACCTTACGTTCTTCCCACAACACTTCCTAGGGCTAGCAGGCATGCCACGACGATATTCTGACTACCCAGACGCCTACGCCCTCTGAAACACAGTATCATCTATCGGATCACTCATCTCTCTAGTAGCAGTAATTATGTTCCTATTTATTCTCTGAGAAGCTTTTGCCGCCAAACGGGAAGTATCCTCAGTAGAGCTAACCATAACAAACGTAGAATGACTTCACGGCTGCCCTCCACCATACCACACATTCGAGGAACCAGCATTTGTACAAGTTCGATCAAACTAACGAGAAAGGGAGGAATTGAACCCCCATATACTGGTTTCAAGCCAGTCACATAACCACTCTGTCACTTTCTTCTAAAGACATTAGTAAAATGCAAATTACACCACCTTGTCAAGGTGAAATTGCAGGTTAAATCCCTGCATGTCTTAAGCCTCAGGCTTAATGGCACATCCCACACAACTAGGATTCCAAGACGCGGCATCACCCGTTATAGAAGAACTTCTTCACTTCCACGACCACGCCCTAATAATCGTGTTCCTTATTAGTACCTTAGTACTTTATATTATTATTGCAATGGTTTCAACCAAACTCACCAACAAATACATTCTAGACTCTCAAGAAATCGAAATCGTATGAACCATTTTACCGGCTGTAATCCTAGTTTTGATTGCCCTGCCATCACTTCGAATTCTTTATCTTATAGACGAAATTAACGACCCCCACCTAACAATTAAAGCCATGGGCCATCAATGATACTGAAGCTACGAATACACGGACTATGAAGACTTAGGCTTTGACTCCTACATGATTCCCACCCAAGACCTTGCAGCAGGCCACTTCCGACTATTAGAAACAGACCACCGAATGGTAGTCCCAATAGAGTCCCCAGTCCGTGTTCTGGTCTCCGCAGAAGACGTACTACACTCCTGAGCTGTCCCCTCTCTAGGCGTAAAAATAGACGCAGTCCCCGGGCGACTAAACCAAACTGCCTTTATCGCCTCACGCCCTGGTGTATTCTATGGCCAATGCTCTGAAATCTGCGGAGCCAACCACAGCTTTATACCTATTGTAGTTGAAGCCGTTCCACTAGAGCACTTCGAAAGCTGATCCTCACTTATACTAGAAGACGCCTCACTAGAAAGCTAATTATTGGACAAAGCGTTGGCCTTTTAAGCCAAAGTTTGGTGACTACCGACCACCTCTAGTGAAATGCCCCAATTAAACCCCAACCCCTGATTTGCTATTCTAGTGTTCTCATGAGTTATTTTTCTCACTATCATCCCAACTAAAATTTTAAACCATACAACGCCAAATGAGCCCGCCCCCATAAGCGAAGAAAAACACAAAACTGAGCCTTGAGACTGACCATGATAATGAGCTTTTTTGACCAATTTGCAAGCCCCTCTTTCCTAGGAATTCCACTTATTGCTATCGCAATTGCCCTGCCATGAATACTATTTCCGACTCCTCCCTCTCGATGACTAAACAATCGACTCATTACCCTTCAAACATGATTTATCAATCGGTTTACTAATCAACTACTCATACCTCTAAACGTAGGCGGGCACAAATGAGCACTATTATTCGCCTCCCTAATAGTATTTCTTATTACCATCAACATGTTGGGCCTTCTCCCATATACATTTACACCTACCACCCAACTATCTCTAAATATAGGATTCGCAGTACCACTATGGCTCGCCACTGTAATTATTGGGATACGAAACCAACCAACAGTCGCCTTAGGACACCTCCTGCCAGAAGGAACGCCCATCCCCCTAATTCCCGTACTAATTATTATCGAGACAATTAGCCTGTTCATTCGACCCTTAGCCCTAGGGGTTCGACTAACAGCTAACCTAACTGCAGGCCACTTACTAATCCAACTTATTGCCACGGCTGTATTTGTTCTTCTACCTATAATGCCCACAGTAGCAATCCTGACTGCCGCTGTCCTCTTCCTTCTTACACTTCTAGAGGTTGCAGTAGCAATGATTCAGGCCTATGTATTTGTTTTACTCCTAAGCCTCTATCTGCAAGAAAACGTTTAATGGCACACCAAGCACATGCATATCATATGGTTGATCCCAGCCCATGACCACTAACCGGAGCCGTCGGTGCTCTACTAATAACATCCGGCCTAGCAATCTGGTTTCACTTTCACTCAACAACACTAATAACCCTTGGACTCATTCTTCTACTCCTCACAATATTCCAATGATGACGTGATATTATCCGAGAAGGAACTTTCCAGGGCCATCATACACCCCCTGTTCAAAAAGGCCTGCGTTACGGAATAATCCTATTTATTACCTCTGAAGTGTTCTTTTTCCTAGGGTTCTTCTGAGCTTTCTATCATTCAAGCCTGGCCCCAACCCCCGAATTAGGAGGCTGCTGGCCCCCAACAGGAATCACCACACTAGACCCCTTCGAAGTACCCCTTCTCAACACAGCCGTCCTACTAGCATCAGGGGTAACAGTCACATGAGCCCACCACAGCATCATAGAAGGCGAACGAAAGCAGGCCATTCAGTCCCTCGCACTTACAATTTTATTAGGATTATATTTCACTGCGCTTCAAGCCATGGAGTATTATGAAGCACCTTTCACAATTGCAGACGGGGTCTATGGTTCTACATTCTTCGTAGCCACAGGATTCCACGGCCTACACGTAATTATTGGCTCATCTTTCCTCGCCGTCTGCCTTCTGCGCCAGATTCAATACCACTTTACATCTGAACACCACTTCGGCTTTGAAGCCGCTGCCTGATATTGACACTTTGTTGACGTAGTCTGACTATTCCTGTACGTATCCATCTACTGATGAGGCTCATATCTTTCTAGTATTAAAGTTAGTACAAGTGACTTCCAATCATTTAGTCTTGGTTAAACCCCAGGGAAAGATAATGAATTTAATTACAACTATTATTATTATTACAATAGCCTTATCCTCAGTTTTAGCAGTCGTATCTTTCTGACTGCCACAAATAAACCCAGATGCAGAAAAACTTTCCCCCTATGAGTGCGGATTTGATCCCCTGGGATCCGCCCGACTCCCCTTCTCCTTGCGATTCTTTCTAGTGGCCATCCTATTCCTCTTATTTGACCTAGAAATTGCCCTTCTTCTCCCCCTCCCCTGAGGAGATCAGCTTCACAACCCCACAGGAACATTCTTTTGAGCAACTTCAGTGCTAATTTTATTAACTCTAGGACTAATCTATGAATGAACCCAAGGCGGCTTAGAATGAGCAGAATAGGGCGTTAGTCCAAAAAAGACCTCTGATTTCGGCTCAGAAAATCGTGGTGTAAGTCCACGGCCCCCTTATGACACCAGTACATTTCAGCTTTAGCTCAGCATTTATTCTAGGACTAATGGGATTAGCATTTCACCGCACCCACCTACTTTCTGCACTATTATGTCTAGAAGGAATAATACTATCCCTTTTTATTGCCCTAGCCCTATGGGCACTACAATTTGAATCAACAAGCTTCTCTACAGCCCCTATATTGCTATTAGCCTTTTCCGCTTGTGAAGCAAGCACAGGCCTTGCACTGCTAGTAGCCACAGCCCGAACCCACGGAACAGACCGCCTGCAAAACCTCAATCTCCTACAATGTTAAAAGTACTAGTCCCCACAATCATACTATTCCCAACAATCTGATTAATTTCTTCTAAATGACTATGAACAGCTACAACCGCTCATAGCCTTTCAATTGCCCTTGTCAGCCTAACATGACTAAAATGAACATCCGAAGCCGGATGAACTGCATCCAACACCTACCTGGCTACAGACCCCCTATCAACCCCCCTTCTAGTACTAACATGCTGACTCCTCCCACTAATGATTCTGGCCAGCCAAAATCACATTAACCTCGAACCAGCTAGCCGGCAGCGCCTATACATTACACTCCTGACCTCACTACAAACCTTTCTAATTATAGCATTCGGCGCCACAGAAATCATCATATTTTATATTATGTTTGAAGCCACGCTCATCCCGACCCTAATTATTATTACCCGCTGAGGAAATCAGACCGAACGTCTAAATGCGGGGACCTACTTCCTCTTTTATACATTAGCTGGCTCTCTACCCCTCCTAGTTGCACTCCTCCTACTTCAACAGTCCACAGGAACTCTATCCATACTAGTTATTCAATACTCCCAGCCACTGCTACTAGACTCTTGAGGACATAAAATCTGATGAGCAGGCTGCCTAATTGCATTTCTAGTAAAAATACCGCTATATGGCGTTCACCTTTGACTCCCAAAAGCACACGTTGAGGCCCCCGTTGCAGGGTCTATAGTACTAGCAGCAGTACTTCTAAAACTTGGGGGGTACGGAATAATGCGAATAATAATTATACTAGACCCCCTTTCAAAAGAATTGGTATATCCGTTCATTATCCTGGCACTGTGAGGAATCATTATGACCGGGTCCATCTGCCTACGGCAAACAGACCTTAAGTCACTAATTGCTTACTCATCTGTCAGTCATATGGGCCTCGTAGCAGGAGGTATTCTAATCCAGACTCCTTGAGGCTTCTCAGGAGCAATTATTTTAATAATTGCACATGGATTAGTGTCCTCAATACTATTCTGCCTGGCCAATACAGCCTACGAGCGGACTCATAGCCGAACTATAATTCTTGCACGAGGACTACAAATAATTTTCCCGCTCACAGCAGTATGATGATTCATTGCTAACCTTGCCAACCTAGCACTACCACCGCTCCCCAATCTTATAGGAGAACTTATAATTATCACAACCCTCTTCAACTGATCCCCATGAACCATTGTACTTACAGGGGCAGGAACACTAATTACAGCAGGCTACTCCCTATATATATTCCTTATGTCTCAACGAGGCCCAACCCCCAGCCACATCACAAAACTCCCACCATTTCACACCCGAGAACACTTGTTAATAGCCCTTCATCTAATCCCAGTAATTCTCCTCGTAGCAAAGCCAGAACTCATATGGGGCTGATGCTATTAGTAAGTATAGTTTAACCAAAATATTAGATTGTGATTCTAAAGACAGGAGTTAAAATCTCCTTACTCACCAAGGAAGGACGGAAATCAATAAGTACTGCTAATCCTTATGCACCGCGGTTAAAGTCCGCGGCTTCCTCACGCTTCTGAAGGATAATAGTTCATCCATTGGTCTTAGGAACCAAAAACTCTTGGTGCAAATCCAAGTGGAAGCTATGAATCCAACAACCCTAATTATATCATCCTCACTTATTTTAGTCCTTACGATCCTCATGTTCCCGCTACTTACAACACTAAGCCCAAAGCCACAAAATCCAGAATGGGCAAATACACACGTCAAAACCGCCGTAAGCACCGCATTCTTCATTAGTCTCCTGCCACTCATGATCTTTCTAGATCAGGGGATAGAAAGTGTCTCTACAAACTGACACTGAATAAACACACACATATTTGACACAAACATTAGCTTTAAATTCGACCACTACTCCCTAATTTTTACCCCTATTGCCCTCTACGTCACTTGATCCATCCTAGAATTTGCACTCTGATACATACACTCCGACCCAAATATAAACCGATTTTTCAAGTACTTACTCCTATTCTTAGTAGCCATGATTACCCTCGTCACAGCCAATAACATATTCCAACTGTTTATTGGCTGAGAAGGAGTAGGAATCATGTCTTTCCTACTAATCGGCTGATGATACGGACGGGCAGACGCTAATACAGCAGCACTTCAAGCCGTCATCTACAACCGAGTTGGAGACATCGGGCTAATTTTAAGTATGGCTTGATTCGCAATAAACCTAAACTCCTGAGAGATTCAGCAAATTTTCTTTCTGTCAAAAAACTTCGACATGACAATCCCCCTAATTGGACTCATCCTTGCAGCCACAGGAAAATCGGCCCAATTCGGCCTACATCCGTGGCTCCCTTCTGCCATGGAGGGCCCCACGCCAGTATCTGCCCTACTCCACTCTAGCACCATAGTTGTTGCTGGCATTTTCCTACTAATCCGGCTTCACCCCTTGATAGAGAACAACGAGCTGGCATTAACAATTTGCCTCTGCCTGGGAGCCCTAACCACACTATTTACAGCCACTTGCGCCCTTACCCAGAACGACATCAAAAAAATTGTAGCTTTTTCAACATCCAGTCAGCTAGGCCTCATGATAGTTACAATTGGACTAAACCAACCACAACTAGCTTTCCTCCACATCTGCACGCACGCCTTTTTTAAAGCCATGTTATTCCTATGTTCCGGGTCAATTATTCACAGCCTGAACGACGAACAAGACATCCGAAAAATAGGTGGCCTCCACAACCTTATACCCGCCACATCAACCTACCTCACAATCGGTAGCCTGGCATTAACAGGGACCCCATTTCTAGCCGGCTTCTTCTCAAAAGACGCCATTATTGAAGCCCTAAACACCTCATACCTCAACGCCTGGGCCCTGACCCTTACACTAATTGCCACATCATTTACCGCAGTCTACAGCTTCCGAGTTGTATTCTTTGTAACCATGGGCTCTCCTCGATTCCTCCCACTATCCCCTATTAACGAAAACAACCCCCTAGTAATTAACCCAATCAAACGACTTGCCTGAGGAAGCATTATTGCAGGACTTATCATCACCTCTAACTTCCTACCCTCAAAAACACCCGTTATAACAATACCAACCGCCCTAAAAATAGCAGCCCTAATAGTAACTATTACGGGGCTCCTAGTGGCCATAGAACTAACAGCTATGACTAATAAACAAGTTAAAATTACCCCTACAATTTATCTACATAATTTCTCAAACATGCTAGGATATTTTCCCGCAATAATTCACCGACTTCCACCAAAACTTAACCTAACCCTTGGACAATCAATTGCCACTAAACTCGACCAAACATGATTTGAGATTTCAGGTCCAAAGGGACTAGCCCTCACACAAATAATGATATCAAAAATTACAAGTGATATCCAACGGGGTATAATTAAAACATACTTAACCATCTTTCTACTAACCATAACCCTGGCCATCCTACTAAGTCTTATCTAAACGGCACGAAGCGTGCCCCGACTTAGGCCTCGAGTGAGCTCTAGTACTACTAGTAGTGTAAGCAATAAGACCCAGGCACAAATAACCAGCATCCCCCCACCAAAAGAATATATTACAGCTACACCACTAACATCCCCCCGAAGTATAGAAAACTCTTTCAACCCATCGATAATGACTCACGACCCCTCATATCATCCCCCTCAAAATATTCCTGCCATTAAAATTACCCCTAACAAGTAGACTAGTACATAACCAGCCACAGAACGACTCCCCCACGCCTCAGGAAAAGGCTCAGCAGCTAAAGCTGCAGAATAGGCAAATACTACAAGCATCCCCCCTAAATAAATTAAAAAAAGAACCAAAGATAAAAAAGACCCCCCAGACCCAACTAAAACGCCACACCCTACCCCTGCTGCCACCACTAAGCCTAAAGCAGCAAAATATGGAGTAGGATTAGAAGCAACAGCAATTAGCCCCACAATTAAAGCTACCAGCAATAAAAACATAAAATAGGTCATAATTCTTGCTCGGATTTTAACCGAGACCAATGACTTGAAGAACCACCGTTGTAGTTCAACTACAAGAACAATAATGGCAAGCCTACGAAAAACCCACCCACTAATTAAAATCGCTAATGATGCACTAGTTGACCTACCAACACCCTCTAATATTTCAGTGTGATGAAACTTTGGATCCCTTCTCGGGCTATGTCTAATTACACAAATCCTAACAGGATTATTCCTTGCTATACACTACACCTCAGACATTTCAACCGCATTTTCATCAGTAACCCACATCTGCCGGGACGTAAACTACGGCTGACTAATCCGAAATTTACACGCCAACGGAGCATCCTTCTTCTTCATCTGTATTTATTTACACGTTGCCCGGGGCCTATACTATGGATCGTACCTTTATAAGGAGACCTGAAATATCGGAGTAGTTCTACTCCTGCTGGTCATAATAACAGCCTTCGTTGGGTACGTCCTCCCTTGAGGACAAATATCCTTCTGAGGTGCCACAGTAATTACAAACCTTCTGTCAGCAGTACCCTACATGGGAGACACCCTCGTCCAGTGAATCTGAGGGGGATTCTCAGTTGACAATGCAACACTAACACGATTTTTCGCATTCCATTTTCTTCTCCCCTTCGTAGTTGCCGCCGCAACCCTCCTCCACCTCCTGTTTCTTCACGAAACAGGCTCAAACAACCCAGCCGGGTTAAACTCCGACGCAGATAAAATTTCTTTCCACCCATATTTCTCTTACAAGGACCTCCTTGGCTTCGTACTCATACTATTGGCCCTAACATCCCTAGCTCTCTTCTCCCCAAACCTCTTAGGAGACCCAGAAAACTTCACGCCCGCCAACCCGCTAGTCACTCCGCCCCACATTAAGCCAGAATGATATTTCCTATTCGCCTATGCTATTTTACGGTCAATTCCTAATAAACTAGGAGGGGTTCTTGCACTATTATTCTCAATTTTGGTCCTTCTAGTAGTTCCAATTCTACACACCTCAAAACAACGAGGCCTAACATTCCGGCCCCTGACCCAGTTCCTATTCTGAACCCTAGTAGCAGACATGGCCATCCTAACATGAATCGGAGGAATACCCGTAGAACACCCATATGTCATCATTGGCCAAATCGCATCCGTCCTATACTTTGCCCTATTCCTAGTCCTTATTCCACTATCTGGATGAGTAGAAAATAAAGCATTAAAATGAGCTTGCCCTAGTAGCTTAGCCTGAAAGCATCGGTCTTGTAATCCGAAGATCGGGGGTTAAATTCCCCCCTAGCGCCCAGAAAAGAGAGATTTTAACTCCCACCCCTGGCTCCCAAAGCCAGAATTCTAAATTAAACTATCTTCTGATAGTAGCCCCCGGGCTTTACAGACATGCATTTAACGCATGTCTGTATGATGTACATATTATGTATTATCACCATTCAATTATTTTAACCTAAAAGCAAGTACTAACGTCTAAGACGTACATAAGCTAATTATTAAAATTCACAAATATTTTATTTTAACCCGGGATATCAGTTTATCCCCTACTAATGGATCCCAACATTTTCCTTGAAATAAACAACTAAGGTTTCTTGTCACTATATTAATGTAGTAAGAGACCACCAACTGGTTTACATGAAGGCATATCATGCTTGATAGAATCAGGGACACAAATCGTGGGGGTTGCACAAGTGAACTATTCCTTGCATCTGGTTCCTATTTCAGGTACATAACTGAAATACTCCACCCTCGGATAATTATACTGGCATCTGATTAATGGTGTAATTACATACTCCTCGTTACCCAACATGCCGGGCATTCTTTTATATGCATAGGGTTCTCTTTTTTAGGTTTCCTTTCATTTTGCATCTCAGAGTGCAGGCTCAAATAGTGAATTAAGGTTGAACATTTCCTTGCTAGGATTAAACTAGGTTAATTATTAAAAGACATAACTTAAGAATAACATATTAATAACTCAAGTGCATAACATATTCATTCCTTCTTCAACTAACCCTTATATATATGCTCCCCCTTTTGGCTTTTGCGCGACAAACCCCCTTACCCCCTACGCTCAGCAAATCCTGTTATCCTTGTCAAACCCCAAAACCAAGGAAGGTTCGAGAACGTGCAAGCTAACAAGTTGAAATATGGGTTAGCTATCCGCATTATATATATATATATACGTGAATATCCCATCAATATCATGCAATTATTCGCCAAATATTAGCCTGACAAACCCTATTGAAATTTTTGATAAATTTCTCAATGCTAAAAAATCCAACATTTTTTTAAC